GGAAGTCTAATCTTTCTTTTTTTTATTTTAATAAGATTGTTCCCGCTTAATGGCTAACCATTTAATACCAATGGGACATTTTTTTTCATCTTAAATTAAATTGAGGTAATTGGATTTACACCAATGGAAACCATAAATTTCATACACAATAGAAAGATATATATATATATTTAGAAAGTGAATGGAATAGAGTTCTTCCATTTTATCCTATTAATTGGTACTGATCATTGATACTGGAAATTTTTTTTATTGTGCCCCAGCCTATGATCTGAACGAGTCGCACATACACCCTAGTACATGTTCCTCGACGCTGAGGGCATCCCCGAAGAGCGGGGGATTTAGTGACATTTCTGATTGGCTGTCTTGTATTTCTAATAAGTTGTTTAATCGTTGGCATGTTGAATGATATACATAATGAGCTGGTTTAGATCGATCCTAACCGGATTCTTATGAATTACTTCTATTAGTTAATATAATAAAATATTGAACTTGGTAAGAAGATAAAATAATAAATCACCAATTTGTGCTAAATCCATCCTATTTTCTATTTTCATTCAACTGCTACAAGATCAACAATTCCATAAGCTTGCGCTTCTGTTGCTGACATAAAAACATCTCTTTCCATGTCTTCGGATACAACCCATAGGGGTTTGCCTGTTCTTTGTACATAAACCCTTGTGATGGTTTCACGCAGTTTTAGCAGTTCTTCCGCTTCCAAGATAGCTTCTCCCGTTTGTGCTTCATAAAAAGCACTAGCGGGTTGATGAATCATTACCCTGATGATAGAACATACTAAAGTTTGTTCTATACTAGACGATGGAGTGAAGAGAAAATAAATAAAGATAAAACAACTACTTAATAAAAAAGAATAGAATAACCGTACGGGCATCTTTGATGTATTGCATACGGCTCTACAATAAAATGGATCTTTACCTTCCATCGCAGAAAGAGACAAATAGGATCTATGAGACTCATATTGGTAAATGATCAAATTACCACCCTTCTTTTTGGAGGAGTTAAAAAATACTATGATGGTTCCGTTGCTTTATATATTTCTTATTTCTTTTTTGGTATTTATTTGTCTGTTGATTCAGCAATCCCAAAGTTTCTTTTTTATCCGATCAAATAAAAAAAAGTAAATAAAAAAAATATTTTGTACTTTAATTAAAATAAATATTCTTAAGAGATCTATGGTATGAAAAAAGTTTGTGACGCTGAACAGTATTTCCGATGGATAAGATAAACTAAGAAATACCTTTGATTTCATACTACTCTCTCGATATATAATCTAATTTCTTTTATTTATTTTTAATAATAATAATCAAAATTTTGTCATATCGAATTCTAAATGCCATGCTATTTTTACTTAATATTCCTATTTCATATGGCGAAGGCATAGTTTTTTGTTTCTCTCAAAAAAACCTCATTGGCGCCAAGCGTGAGGGAATGCTAGACGTTTGGTAATTTCCCCTCCAACCAGGATAAAAGATCCCATTGAAGCAGCTAATCCCATGCATATTGTATGTACATCTGGTCGAACAAATTGCATAGTATCATAAATAGCTACTCCAGGTATTACCCATCCACCAGGGGAGTTTATAAACAAATAAAGATCTTTGGTATCATCCTCAATACTCAGATATACCATAAGACCAATAAGTTGATTTGAGATCTCGCTATCAACTGCTTGGCCTAAAAAAAGTAATCTCTCTCGATAAAGTCGGTTGATTCGGGTAAAGTTGTATCCCTTAGGAACCGTACATGCACTTTTTTCTGCATACGGTTCAAAAAAAAATTCCGAAAAATCAATGTATAGATTCCAGCCCTCTTTTGTTTTTTCATATCATACATAGTATAGTAGGCTCTTTCTAACTTTTAACGAAAGGACTTTTTCTTCGATTTTTCAATAAATAAATTTTGACTCCTTTTCTTCTCTTAGAATAGCAAGAATATAAAAAAGAATTTCAAATTTATCGAATTAACTTAGCATTGATGTATTTTTTCATTGAGATCCAAATCACGATGTCATTTTCTTGTTCCGGAATGGGTCTCTTAAATCTTTTTAGGTTTATGCTCTACTCCGGGTAAAGATCCGCCCTATTTGGATTTGTACATATAGGACAAATACTTCCCTTACCACTTCTTTATTGCTATGACTTCTTAATAATTAATATTAATTATTAATTTTATGTCTTCTGCCAAACCAAATATTTGAGTCGTAATCATATATAATTACCAATTGGATTGTTTTTTAAACGGAGCCTGTATACTTCATTTTATTAGTCCAACGAAGATAACCATAAATTATTATAATTGATAATAATATGAATTCCCTCCAAAACAAAAGGGAGGTCGAGTTGCATTGCACTTCACTCTCCTAATTTTTACTTCACGCTCCCAATTTTTGATGATTCAATTACTATTTATTTTGGGCGAAATAGAGGATATCTCGATCGGGGGAGAAAACGGGGAAATCCCATATGACCCAATATATCTGACA